TCTAAAATTTAAAAAATATTCATCCGCCTCTTGTTTTCCTTTGATATTTGGATTTTCACTAAAATTTGGATTGATATTCAAATTAAAAAGAAGTAAGTTGCTTGGGATAAACCAAGGTTTCTCTTTATATTTATGATAAAGTATTAAAAACTCTGGAAATAAAAAAACTTTAGGATTCGATATGAGGTGATTTAAGATTAATAATTTTTCATTCATTCCCATCCAATCAAAAGACACCCCCATCCAATCAAAAAAGACCTTTTTATAATTGATTTTGGAATTTGATTTAATTGGAAGATAAAAAAGACCATTATTATGAGAATTCTCTGTTATTTGGTCCTTATTAGGTTCAACCTGAATATTTGTATTAAATTTCCAACCCAAATATTTTCTATCTGTATTTTTTTCCATATATATAATATCACTTTTTTCTAGATAATTCTTGATAGGAATATTATTGAGTATGTTAAAAAAAGTTTCTTTATTTTTGGTGGAATTTTCTTGCTTCTTTATTGTTTCTAATGATGATCTATAAATATCAGACTTATTCTTAGTTTCAGAATTCATATATTTATATGAGAAAAGATCATATCTATAGTTTTTTTGAAAATTCTCCTCTTTATTTGGTAATAAATATACTTTCAAATTTTGTTTTTTTTTGTAATCCAATAATGGGTCTTTTTCATAGGAATACCCTTTCTTTAAATCATCATTTTGAGACATATGGCATTGATTTATTTGATTTCGCCATTTTTGTTGGACTAATGTAGACCATGTAATCTGAGATAAATCATATTGATAATGACTTCTTAACCAGTTTTTCCATGGATTCTTTTCATAATTTGAAAGTTTGTTATGTCTTACTTTGGAATCAAATATTCCTTGTGTTCCAAAAAAATCCTTTATTTCATTCTTAAGAAAAAAAGATGGTCCATTATATTGAAGAATAGATCTTAACTTATTGAAGTTAATAACTTGGGTTTGTGATAATTTAAAAAATACATATTTTTGTGACAAGTAAGATAAATCAAAAAAAATATGTGGCTTCTGCTTACTATTTCTAAGATTATCAAAAGCCTTTTTTATAGTCATAGGCGAAATGAAGTCAATTTTATTTTGTTTTTTTTTATTAATTCTTTCTTTATCTTTATTTATTTCATTATTGTCAATGTATTTTTCAAGAATTTTTTTTGTTGATTCCATAAAAAGTTGTAGAGAAATTCTGCGCATATTAATTATACATAAAAAGATATCTACGTATATTTTTTCAATGCAAAATTGAAATATTAATTCAATATTTTTTCTTTTTAATATTTTCCAAATTTTTGGGGGTGATTCTCGATTATTCTTTTTATTTTTTTTCATTATTTCTATTTGATTTCTGATTGTGTTTCTTCTATCAATTCTATGTTTAATCTCTTCTTTTGCCTGTGAATAATCTCTAGATTTATTTTGACTAAATGATTCATGAATTATCTGAGTGCTGATTATCGAATCCTTTTCTGTTTGAGTTTCACTTGATTCATATATTTCTCTCGGTATAAATAATGGAATTTTCTTTCCTTTTAAAAGTATTTGTTTTAAAAAGAAAAATGCTTTTTCTTGTTGCTTTGTTATTTTTTTTAAAACTCTTTGAACTCTAAAATTAAAATTTCTTATTTCGACTTTGTAGTCTATATCTTTAAAAATGGGTTCAAAAAAGGAAGGTGTTTTTCGAGGAGGACCAAAAGGATATTCTGTTTCCATTCCCAAAACTGTTAAAAAACAAGAATCAAAATCATCTTGTTGCTTTCGATCTCTATCAGAGAGTCGTAGCTTAGATCCGTGCCACGGTTTCAAATGAAAAGGATATAAGATTTTGATCTGAAAACCTTCTATTAACCAATTTTTAGGAAATTCTGTTTTGGAGAATTGAAGACCATTATAGCTGCACTTTAAATAAATTTCTCTATTCCAATCTTGGAAATCCTCATACCATTCCGGAGATTGCCGTAATAAAATACGGCCAATATTCTTAGCTATTATCAATAAGGGTAATTTAATATACCTTCTAAAAATTGATTGTGCTAGTAACAGAATACTTCTTGTTTTTTGTGCATATGGAATGTTTTCCCAGAATTCCATTGCGTCTTCCTGGTTGTTTTTTTTTATTTGGAATTGTTGATCTAAAATTTCAAATTCTGACTTTTTACCCAACCAATCTCTAATATTAAAAAAAATATTCATTAGGTCGGATATAGGAAAAGGAAAATCTTCCATTTTTTCCAAAAAAAGAGGGGAATGGGGATTTCCTTGAGACGGTCCCCAAATAACCATTTTACGCCTTTGACTGCGCATAGATCCTTTGATTACGGCTCGACGAAAATCTGGTTCTTCCAAATAACTTATAAAACCCGAATCTCTATTAAATTTTGTATAAAGATTATAATTCTTGAAATTAGATTTCTTAAAACTTCGTTTGGAACGAGTTAAAAAATCTATACGTTTAAATTTTCTTGTT